AGGTCTTTTTTTCTTGTTTTTAGTCCAGCAAAGTAAATGTAAATAGTAAAGAAAAAAACAAGAAAAAAAGAATTATAAAATAATAAGAAGAACTCACATTTTGATTCTATTTTGACTCTATATCATAGGAATGGAAATAGTTCTTCTTATTATTGTTGTTGCTTTAATAACAAGCATTTTTGTTTTCAAATCAGATAAATTTTTTTCTATCTATGATTCATTGGAACAAAAAAGGGCCTGGATAGGTCAGTACCTATCCGGGCCGTGGGAATAAAATAAAAAGGCCCTTTTGAACAAACTCAAAGAAAGATTCTTTTTTTTTCTATATTTCTATTGGAAATATATTTTTCGAGCCCTTACTTTATGGAATTGGAATTGCTGATAAAAGTTGTATATATCTATATAATAAAAAGAGATAAAAAAATAATAAAGAAAGATAAAGAAAGACTTTTTCAATCTTTACTTTATGTATGGGAGAGATGGCTGAGTGGACTAAAGCGGCGGATTGCTAATCCGTTGTACGAGTTATTCGTACCGAGGGTTCGAATCCCTCTCTTTCCGTTTCCATTGATGAATTGATATTTTATTTATCTTTCGAATTTCTCGAACCCTTTTTCTTTTTTCATAGTTAAAGGTGTGGAATAGATAAAATCCGAAGAAAATTTGAAAATCAAGTAAGGAAAATGCCTTTATTTTTTATTCTTCATTCTTCACGCCCAGGATTACGTCCCGGATCATTAGATAGGAATCCGAAGATGAAGAGAGAAACAAAGAATATCACTACTGTGTAAACGAAGAGTTTGAGAGTAAGCATTACACAATCTCCAAGATCATTTTTTGGGAAAAAGAGAATAGATTTTCCATTTTTATACCACATATCCTATTTTGACTCCTATTTTGACACCAAGACATGAGAAGTAGTTTCTAGAAATGGAAAAGCATTTTCAAAAAATCATTTGTAATTAAGAGTCTTTCATTGCCAAAATTTTCTTTCATACCCACAATTAGATATTGTGGGGGACCCTAATTAATAGTGCCTTTCACTGGAAAAAGGAAAGGGTTAGAATGAGGTGATACAGATTTATTGCGACTATCCGATACTTTGACTTTCAATGTTTTAATTGAGGGTTCATAATCTAAGATTTTTCTAATCTTATCAATTGTTAGAATTTTTTTTCTCGAAGAAATCATGAATTTTTCTAGGGCAGTATTAAATATTTCATCGAAAACTTACAGCGGCTTGCCAAACAAAGGCTAAGAGAAAAAAGAACAGAGGTATGACTGGCATAACATCTACGATTGGATTCAAAAAAGCATAGGCTTCGGGCAATTTGGCGAAGAAAAAATTACTCGAATAAAGGGCAGAATTAAGACAGATACAGATCAAACTAAAGATATTAAGCATAACAAACATTTTGTTCTTGGAGATAATTGAATTTTGATTGAGTTATTGATATGGTATTGATATAAGGGAAAAAAGAATAAAGTAGGGTAGACCAAAAAATCCTTCTTTTTCTTTTAACTAACCCAATCAAGAATACTTCAAGTCTCAAAAGAGAATAGAAGAAATCATACTTTCATAAATATCTTAATTGAATTATATGTAATGATCAATAAATTAAGTTTAATTCTATGTCTATACGTGTCAAAATCCTAGCAACAATCTAATCTATTCCATAAATATTTGGACTGGAATTGACGAACGACTAATAACAATATTAGTGTTTATTAGTGTCGACTAGAAATCTAAATGGGGCGTGGCCAAGTGGTAAGGCAACGGGTTTTGGTCCCGCTATTCGGAGGTTCGAATCCTTCCGTCCCAGAGCATACCAATTATATCAGAATAAAGATTGCTTTAAAAGTCGGAGGGGCCTTTGATTCTATGCCCATCCCCTTCATATTGAAGGTTAGTTACTTAGAAAAACCTTACGTCTCATATCCATTTGCATTCTCAATGATGCATTCTAGATCGAAATCCGAAAGAAAAGCCTCTATATTCCCTATCTATTATTCCCTATCCCTTAAATGAGGTAGCCTAATTATTAATTCTCTGTGGATTGTTTTATTAAAAAATAAACAAGAGGGTTTTCTTGGTACTAATGGAATTCAATTAATGGGATTAAATCTCTTAAGGCTAGGTTAGGGGAAACTAAAATAAAAATAGGAACAAAGACTCGTTTGGCTTTGTACCTAGACAAGATAGTCTAGCATCCCGTAAAAGAGGATCTTTTTTTTTATTTATGATTCATCATCCCATATTATTTGTGAAATAGATCAGTAAATAGATCAGTAGTGGAAGGTATCAATTTCAATATCGGTGTCTGTACAAATCTCATTAACAAACAATCAAGTTACATATGTAACAAATCCATTTTCTTTGAACCTCAGTTTTAGGTATTTCGTCTTTGGCTCTAATGAATTATTGTAAATCTATTATTGTAAATCTATGTAACAATTCAGACGGGGCAATTCATACATTCTATTTACTTTTTACTTTATGGAAAGATTCTTATGGAAAAATTACAGAAAGATTACTGAACCTCAAGTCAAACAAAATATAACAAAATACCTAAAAAATGAGGAAGGAAATTTTTAGATGTATGTATTTGTTATCGTTCTATTTCAGCGACAATGAGGTTTCGATTTTCGTGAAAAAGATTTATGATCTTTAAAATTTTTTAAATTAAAATATTTCACATAGAATATCCATAATTACTTCCAGTAACAATTGTTCAGTCTAAGATACAGAAATCTCCTATTCTTTCGGTTCTTATTTTATCAATCATATGAAAGAATAAGGATCTAAATCTTCTTCACGAAAAAAACGAAGAGAAATTGGATTTGTTTTTGATCTATCTATTTGCTTTAAATCATTGTTGGTTCAGTTCAAAACGAAACATGGATTTATCTCTCTTATTTATAAGGATCAAATGCGGTTTTTTTTATTGTTTGTAAAACTTTATTCAACTCAAATAATGATGTAATGATGTCGAAGTAGTCAATTTTTTCAATTAAATATTTGTAATGATTTATTATTAGATTAGTCTTTCGTACTTGAAGAAGTATTAGATTGATGAATCTATCCTATTGTGTCACTTGAAGATGCAGATTCAAAAATAACTCATTTATTTTATATTTGTATCCTTTTATTTTTATATAAATTTGATTTTTATAAAAATTTTTATAAATATATAAATATAAATGTCTATTATATTATGTATTATAAAATAGATAATAATATTATATTTTATCATATCTATAATTATTTTAGAATATTTATAATAATATATATATAATTATAGATATTCTATTATTATTATACTATTTATATATTATAGATATATTATAGATAAATTATAGATATTAGAATATCTAATTTTATATTTATATGTAATTTTATAGGTATAAAAGATATAAAAATATAAATCATTTTATAGATAGATAATCTATCTAGATTATAGATATAAGAAAATCTAATAAAAAATGTTGCATTCATACAATAAAATACGGGATTAAGTTGAATTCTTGATGAGACATCTTCAGAAAAATATCTACACATCCATAAAAAAAAAGAAACAAGTATAGATTACTATGTACCGACTAAAACAATGACTATTCATGGTTCCATAATTGAATCAATTACATACCGGCTCCAAACTAGAGGAATGTTATGGTAAAACTTCGTTTGAAACGATGTGGTAGAAAGCAACGTGCGACTTGAAGGACATGATCAGTTGTGGATTTTTACACCCACCATTTTTTTATATTCAAATTTTATTATATAGTTATATAGGAATGAAGGTGCTCTTGGCTCGACATCGTTTGTTCTGCTCCACTAGAAGAACCCCTCTTTTCTTTTTTTGTTGGGTTGTAATGTAAATAGTACATGATGGAGCTCGAGTAGAAAGTATTGATTCATTTCTCGGGGGCAAGGATCTAGGGTTAGTGCCAATCAAGAAGTTGGAAATACTTTGTAAGTATATCTTCGATATAGACGAAAGGATACAATTCAAGCAAGTTTAAAATCCAAAAAGAAAATTTGTTTGAATTTGTAGAACACTTTCAATCAAAAGTGTATCGTGCGGGAATCAACCGTTCGTATGATTCTTTGATAAAAATAAATCACAAAAAAAAGGTATGTTGCTGCCATTTTGAAAGGATTAAGGATCATCGAAGTAATGTCTAAACCCAATGATTTAAAACAGAAATAAAGGATCCCGGAACAAGGAAACGCCGTTTTCAATTGTCTCAAAAACTAGGATTAGGATCAGAATGACGAATACAATAGATTTTAAACGAGACAAACAAAAAGGGGGTTAGAGACCGCTCAATAAATGAAATGCCTAAGGGTTGTCCTTTGAGCTATTTGAGAGTTATCCAACTTGAGTTATGAGTACGAATGATTTTATATTTTTGGGGAAAGAAGAACAAAAAAAAGGACTTAAATTAAATCATAGTCTAATGAATTTGATGATTTTATAGATCTATTTGCCATTGGAATTCTATACATCGACATAACTTTGAATCATTTTTTCTCGAGCCGTACGAGGAGAAAACTTCTTATACGTTTCTAGGGGGGGGGGGTATTGTTCACCTACATCTATCCCAATGAGCCGTCTATCGAATCGTTGCAATTGATGCTCGATCCCGAAGAGAAGGAAGAGATCTTCGGAAAGTGGGTTTTTATGATCCGATAAAGAATCAAACTTATTCAAATGTTCCTGCTATTCTATATTTCCTTGAAAAAGGAGCTCAACCTACAGGAACTGTTCATGATATTTCAAAGAAAGCGGAGGTTTTTACGGAACTTCGTCTTAATCAAACGAAATTCAAATTCAATCAATGAAATACAAAAAACGAGGGGGGGATGACTCGTATATAGCTTTGTATAACTTTCTCTACTACTGCCCCTTAATCTATCTTATTGATATAAGATGGATAGAAAAAAGATCAAGTGAATAGATGAAGGAATTATATCTAGAAATATAAAATTCTGACAT